AAGAGAAATTCAACAACTAAAAGAAAGATCGATTCTTTGTCGGGATCCTTCCTTTCTTCAAACGGAACGAACAGAGATAGAATCAGAGCGATTCCCTAAAATCCTTTCTGGATATTCTTCAATGTGCCGACTATTCATGGAACGTGAGAAGCAGATGAATAATCATCTGCTTCCGGAAGAAATCGAAGAATTTCTTGGGAATCCTGCAAGAGCCACTCGTTCTTTTTTCTCTGACAGATGGTCAGAACTTCATCTGGGTTCGAATCCTACTGAGAGGTCTACTAGAGATCAGAAATGGTTGAAGAAAGAACAAAAGAAACATCTTGTTCTTTCCAGGCGATCGGAAAATAAAGAAATAGTGAATTTATTCAAGATAATTATGTACTTACAAAATACCGTCTCAATTCATCCTATTTCATCATATCCGGGATGGGATATGGTTCCGAAGGATGAACTGGACAGTTCCAATAAGATTTCATTCTTGAACAAAAATCCATTTTGGAGTTTATTTCATCTATTCCATGACCGGAACAGGGGGGGATACACGTTACACCACGATTTTGAATCAGAAGAGATATTTCAAGAAATGGTAGATCTATTCACTCTATCAATAACCGAGCCGGATCTGGTGTATCATAAGGGATTTGCTTTTTCTATTGATTCCTCCGGATTGGATCAAAAACTTTTCTTGAATGAGTTATTCAACTCCAGGGATGAATCGAAAAATCACTCTTTATTGGTTCTACCTCCTCTTTTTTATGAAGAGAATGAATCTTTTTATCGAAGGATCATAAAAAAATGGGTCCAGACCTCTTGCGGGAATAATTTGGAAGATCCAAAACCTAAAATAGTGGTATTTGCTAGCAACAACATAATGGAGGCAGTCAATCAATATAGATTGATCCGAAATCTGATTCAAATCCAATATAGCACCCACGGTTACATAAGAAATGTATTGAATCGATTCTTTTTAATGAATCGATTCAATCGCAACTTCGAATATGGAATTCAAAGGTATCAAATAGGAAATGATACTCTGAATCATAGAACTATAATGAAATACACGATCAACCAACATTTATCAAATTTGAAAAAGAGTCAGAAGAAATGGTTCGATCCTCTTATTTGGATTTCTCGAACGGAGAGATCCATGAATCGGGATCCTAGTGCATATAGATACAAATGGTCCAATGGGAGCAAGAATTTCCAGGAACATTTGGACTATTTCATTTCTGAGCAGAATAGCCGTTTTCAAGTAGTGTTTGATCGATTGCATATTAATCAATATTCGATTGATTGGTCCGAGGTTATCGACAAAAAATATTTGTCTAAGTCACTTTTTTTCTTTTTGTCCAAGTTTCTTCTTTTTTTGTCCAAGTTTCTTCTCTTTTTGTCTAACTCACTTCCTTTTTTCTTTGTGAGTTTCGGGGGTATCCCCATTCATAGGTCCGAGATCCACATCTATGAATTGAAAGGTCCGAATGATCCACTCTATAATCAGTTATTAGAATCAATAGGTCTTCCAATCTTTCATTTGAAAAAATGGAAACCCTTATTATTGGATGACCAAGATACTTCCCAAAAATCAAAATTCTGGATCCATGGAGGAACAATATCACCATTTTTGTTCAATAAGATACAAGAGTGGATGATTGACTCATTCCATACTAGAAAGAATCGCAGGAAATCTTTTGATAACACAGATTCCTATTTATCAATGATATCCCACGATGCAGACAATTGGCTGAATCCCGTGAAACCATTTCATAGGAGTTCATTGATATACTCTTTTTATAAAGCAAATCGACTTCGATTCTTGAATAATCAATATCACTTCTGCTTCTATTGTAACAAAAGATTCCCTTTTTATGTGGAAAAGGCCTGTATCAAGAATTATGATTTTACGTATAGACAATTCCTCAATATCTTGTTCATTCGCAACAAAATATTTTCTTTTTGCGATGGTAAAAAAAAACATGCTTTTTGGGAGAGAGATACTATTTCACCAATCGAGTCACAGGTATCTAACATATTGATACCTAACGATTTTCCGCAAAGTGGCGACAAAGGGTATAACTTGTACAAATCTTTCCATTTTCCAATTCGATACGATCCATTCGTTCGTGGAGCTATTTACTCGATCGCAGACATTTCTGGAACACCTCTAACAGAGGGACAAATAGACCATTTTGAAAGAACTTATTGTCAACCTCTTTCAGATATGAATCTACCTGATTCAGAAGCGAAGAACTTGCATCAGTATCTCAATTTCCATTCAAACATGGGTTTGATTCATACTCCATGTTCTGAGAAAGATTTACCATCCGAAAAAAGGAAAAAACGGAGTCCTTGTCTAAAAAAATGTCTTGAGAAAGGGCAGATGTATAGAACCTTTCAACAGGATAGTGCTTTTTCAACTCTCTCAAAATGGAATCTATTCCAAACATATATACCATGGTTCCTTACCTCAACAGGGTACAAATATCTAAATTTCATATTTTTAAATACTTTTTCAGACCTATTGCCGATACTAAGTAGCAGCCAAAAATTTGTATCCATTTTTCATGATATTATGCATGGGTCAGATATATTATGGCGAATTCGTCAGATTCCATTGTGTCTTCCACAATGGAATCTGATAAGTGAGATTCCGAGTAATTTTTTACATAATCTTCTTCTGTCCGAAGAAATTATTCATCGAAATAATGAGTTACTATTGATATCGACACATCTGAGATCGCTAAATGTTCAGGAGTTTCTCTATTCAATCCTTTTCCTTCTTCTTGTTGCTGGATATCTCGTTCGTACACATCTTCTCTTTGTTTCTCGAGTCTACCATGAGTTACAGACAGAGTTCGAAAAGGTCAAATCTTTGATGATTCCATCATATATGATTGAGTTGCGAAAACTTCTGGATAGGTATCCTACATCTGAACTGAATTCTTTCTGGTTAAAGAATCTCTTTCTAGTTGCTCTGGAACAATTAGGAGATTCTCTAGAAGAAATACGGAGTTTTGCTTTTGGTGGAAACATGCTATGGGGTGGTGGTCCCGCTTATGGGGTCAAATCAATACGTTCTAAGAAGAAATATTTGAATCTCATCGATCTCATAAGTATCATACCAAATCCCATCAATCGAATCGCTTTTTCGAGAAATACGAGACATGTAAGTCATACAAGTAAAGCAATCTATTCCTTGATAAGAAAAATAAAAAACGTGAATGGTGATTGGATTGATGATAAAATAGAATCCTGGGTCTCGAACAGTGATTCTATTGATAATAAAGAAAGAGAATTCTTGGTTCAGTTTTCTACCTTAACAACAGAAAAAAGGATTGATCAAATTCTATTGAGTCTGACTCATAGTGATCATTTATCAAAGAATAACTCTGGTTATCAAATGATTGAACAACCAGGAGCAATTTACTTACGATACTTAGTTGACATTCATAAAAAGTATCTAATGATTTATGAGTTAAATACATCCTGTTTAGCAGAAAGACGGATATTCCTTGCTAATTATCAGACAATTACTTATTCACAAACCCTGTGGGGGGCTAACAGTTTTCATTTCCCATCTCATGTAAAACCCTTTTCGCTCCGCTTAGCCCTACCCCCCCCTAGGGGTATTTTAGTGATAGGTTCTATAGGAACTGGACGATCCTATTTGGTCAAATACCTAGCGACAAACTCCTATGTTCCTTTCATTACAATTTTTCTGAACAAGTTCCTGGATAACAAGCCTAAGGGTTTTCTTATTGATGATAGTGATGATAGTGACGATAGTGACGATATTGATGATAGTGACGATATCGACCGTGACCTTGATATGGAGCTGGAGCTTCTAACTATGATGAATACGCTAACTATGGATATGATGCCAGAAATAGACCGATTTTATATCACCTTTCAATTCGAATTAGCAAAAGCAATGTCTCCTTGCATAATATGGATTCCAAACATTCATGATCTGGATGTGAATGAGTCGAATTACTTATCCCTCGGTCTTTTAGTGAACTATCTCTCAAGGGATTGTGAAAGATGTTCCACTAGAAATATTCTTGTTATTGCTTCGACTCATATTCCCAAAAAAGTAGATCCAGCTCTAATAGCTCCGAATAAATTAAATACATGCATTAAGATACGAAGGCTTCTTATTCCACAACAACGAAAACACTTTTTCACTCTTTCATATACTAGGGGATTTCACTTGGAAAAGAAAATGTTCCATACTAATGGGTTCGGGTCCACAACAATGGGTTCAAATGTACGAGATCTTGTAGCACTTACCAATGAGGCCCTATCGATTAGTATTATACAAAAAAAATCCATTATAGACACTAATATAATTAGATCCGTTCTTCATAGACAAACTTGGGATTTGCGATCTCAGGTAAGATCGGTTCAGGATCATGGGATCCTTTTCTATCAGATAGGAAGGGCTGTTTCAAAAAATGTACTTCTAAGTAATTGCTCCATAGATCCTATATCTATCTATATGAAGAAGAAATCATGTAACGGGGGGGATTCTTATTTGTACAAATGGTACTTCGAACTTGGAACGAGTATGAAGAAATTAACGATACTTCTTTATCTTTTGAGTTGTTCTGCCGGATCGGTCGCTCAAGATCTTTGGTCTCTACCCGGACCTGATGAAAAAAATGGGATCACGTCTTATGGACTCGTTGAGAATAATTCTGATCTAGTTCATGGCCTATTAGAAGTAGAAGGCGCTCTGGTGGGATCCTCACGGACAGAAAAAGATTGCAGTCAGTTTGATAATGATCGAGTGACATTGCTTCTTCGGTCCGAACCAAGGAATCCCTTAAATATGATTCAAAATGGATCTTATTCTATCGTTGATCAGAGATTTCTCTATGAAAAATATGAATCGGAGTTTGAAGAAGGGGGGGGAGTCCTCGACCCGCAACAGATAGAGGAGGATTTTTTCAATCACATCGTTTGGGCTCCTAGAATATGGCGCCCCTGGGGCTTTCTAT